GATCATTATATGTATGATACTAACTATAGTTGGAATAATTACATCAATAGTTGCATTGACCGTTATCTTCGCTCTCAAATCTGTATTGATAGTTCTATTTTTAGTGGTAGTAACTATTATAGCGAAAGTTACATTTATAGTTACATTTGTGGTGAAAGCGAAAATAGTAGTGAAAACGAGAGTACCAGTCTAATAACTAGCACGAATGGTAGCGATTTGGTTATAAGAGAAAGTTCTAATGATCTCGATATAACTCAAAAATACAAGCATTTATGGGTTCAATGTGAAAATTGTTATGGATTAAATTATAAGAAATTTTTGAAGTCAAAAATGAATCTTTGTGAACAATGTGGATATCATTTGAAAATGAATAGTTCAGATAGAATTGAACTTTTGATTGACCCAGCGACTTGGGATCCTATGGATGAAGACATGGTATCTCTGGATCCCATTGAATTTCATTCCGAAGAGGAACCTTATAAAGATCGTATTGATTCTTATCAAAGAAAGACAGGATTAACCGAGGCTGTTCAAACAGGCACAGGTCAACTAAACGGCATTCCCGTAGCAGTTGGGGTTATGGATTTTCAGTTTATGGGGGGTAGTATGGGATCCGTAGTAGGTGAGAAAATTACTCGTTTGATTGAGTATGCTACCAATCAATTTTTACCTCTTATTTTAGTGTGTGCTTCCGGAGGAGCACGAATGCAAGAAGGAAGTTTGAGCTTGATGCAAATGGCTAAAATATCTTCTGCTTTATATGATTATCAATCGAATAAAAAGTTATTTTATGTGTCAATCCTTACGTCTCCTACAACTGGTGGGGTGACAGCTAGTTTTGGGATGTTGGGAGATATCATTATTGCTGAACCTAACGCCTATATTGCATTTGCCGGTAAAAGAGTAATTGAACAAACATTGAATAAGGCAGTACCTGAAGGTTCACAATCGGCTGAATTTTTATTCCATAAGGGCTTATTCGATTCAATCGTACCACGTAATCTTTTAAAAGGCGTTTTGAATGAGTTACTTCAGCTCCATGATTTCTTTCCTTTGAATCCTAAATCAAGTAGAGCCTTAACTTAATTAAAGTTAATTAAATTGAAATTAGTTAATTTTTTTTTTCTGGCGAGCAGGTATTTTTTTATTGTAATCAAAGGAAAAACACCACGAATGCATTTTTATGTGACATAAGAGTAAATTGTAGTAAAGAATCATCCAGATAATTTTTTGGCCGATATTCACTCTTTTTTCTATCAACAAGAAAAAAGAGTGAATTCTTTTTTCCGTGAAAAAAAAGTTCGGCAAGGTAAAATGGTAAATAATAAAAAATAAAACGAATTTCATCTTTTTTTCTTACTTCTGCATACAAAAATTGAAAAAAGTAGAGTCTCATATATATATATATATCGCGATCGCGAGAATACCCTCTTTTTGGTAAAAACAAAAAATCCCAATTTTTTGATCGGATTAGAAATTGTAACGAAGTGTTCGGGAATTTATAAGCAGAAAAACTCGTTATTTTTTATTTTACTAAAATAAAAAAAAAGAAAGTTATAAGACAAGAAAAAAAAAAGATAATATAAAGAAGAATAAAAAATAGGTGGATTATCATATATATTTCATGTAGAAATACAAAAAAGTCACTTAATTAGTTCAATACTCTTTGGACTTTATTTTATTAGAATTATATATGTTCATTTCGATATAATTTTATTATATACAAATCTTAGTGATTCTAAAATTAGCTTTGGAATAATTACTAATAAACTAATTACTATTACCAATAATTAAAATAATTACTAAATAATTCGATTAGTAATATAAGAATTACTACTAGTAATATAGTAATATTAATATAGTAATATAAGAATTATTAAGATATAATAATTAATTAATAAGATAAGAATTAATACGAAATGAAATAAGAGAAAGAATTAATATTAATATAAAATATAAATTTAATATTAATTTTAATATTAATAAAGAATAATAAAAATAGAAATATAATAATAAAATAATAATATAATAATTAATAATAAAATAATAATATAGAATATTTAAATCTAATAGTAGAACTAGAAAATAGAAATTTAATAGAATATTTTAGAATATTTCGAAATATTTAATTTAATTAATATTTATTTAATAATTAATGTTTAATTTCATTTTAAGAGAATTGCTTATTTAATTATTTAAATTATTTAATAGAATAGTTAATATTAATAGAAAACTATCTACTCATATCGAAATATATATAGAATAATATAAAAATACAAAAATATGTAGAATTAGAATATATTATTAAAAAATTAATAAAAAAGTTTAATAATAAATAATATAAAATAATAATCTATTTAATAATAATAAATAATAATATTCAAAAATTTCTCTTCAAAATAATAGAACAAAATACTAGAATATAGAAATATTCGAATAGAAATGAAACAAAAATAGAAAATATAGAAATAGGATAATTAATAAATTTAATAAATATCGAATATTAGAATATAGAATATGTTAATAGAAATTAAATATAGATATAGAATAATATATAATTAAGAATTATAGAATATTCTAATATAAAAAATAATATTAAATTCGATTCGAATTATTAGAATATAAATATTCTAATCTAAATATAATAATATAAAAATGAAATAAAAATTCCAATTAAAAGATAGAAGAAAAAAAATATTAGAAGAAAAAATAAACAGGTACAAATATTAAATTGAGGTGCCCATTCTATGACAATTCTCAACAACTTACCCTCCATTTTTGTCCCTTTAGTGGGCTTAGTATTTCCGGCAATTGCAATGGCTTCATTATCTCTTCATGTTCAAAAAAACAAGATTTTTTAGATCCGATTAGGTACGATGGAAGTAGATTTCATTTATTTATTTTTCAAGGCCTAGACTTAGATCCTAATACGGATATCTAGTTAGTCTAATATGATATAATCTAATACGATATAACATGTTATATATGTGTAGATAGGAGATCATAGGATGAGGCTACTTTATTTGTTAATCTAATGAATTCGATGAATTCCTCCTAAAGATTCACATCAAAATAGTGCGAGTTGATGGAAATTACTTCGGAAACAGAAACAAAAAAAAAAAAAAGAAAGTCAAATCAAATGGGCTAGTCTCCCACTTCCAAAAAAAAGCAACTGGATCTAGTATGAGTTGGCGATCAGAACATATATGGATAGAACTTATAGCGGGGTCTCGAAAAATAAGTAATTTCTGCTGGGCTTTTATACTTTTTTTAGGTTCATTGGGTTTTTTATTGGTTGGAATTTCCAGTTATCTTGGAAAAAGTTTCATATCTTTATTTTCCTCTCAGCAAATACTTTTTTTTCCACAAGGGATCGTGATGTCTTTCTATGGGATCGCTGGTCTATTTATTAGTTGTTATTTGTGGTGCACAATTTTGTGGAATGTGGGTGGGGGTTATGATCGATTCGATAGAAAAGAAGGAATAGTATGTATTTTTCGCTGGGGATTTCCTGGAAAAAATCGTCGCATCTTACTCCGATTCCTTATGAAAGATATTCAGTCTATTAAAATAGAAGTTAAAGAGGGTATTTACGCTCGGCGTATCCCTTATATGGAAATAAGAGGCCGAGGGACTGTTCCTTTGACTCGTACTGATGATAATTTTACTCCACGAGAAATTGAGCAAAAAGTAGCGGAATTGGCCTATTTTTTGCGTGTACCAATTGAAGTATTTTAAAATTAGTTGAAGAATGAGCATTTTCGTAGCAGGAGTGAAAAAATCCAAGAGTCTTCTTTTTTTATAGCAAAACTTATATAGCATAACTTAACTGGAATTTCTTCACAATATTGATGAACTGATGAACTAAAGAATACGTATTATATATACGTATCCGGAACAATTCCAATTAGAAAATCAAACTTTTTAATCTAAAAATTTTGTTATGCGTATGTAAATTCACTAAATCCAATAACAAAACAAGTAAGAAATCAAAATAATAGACCCATCTCATAGATCAAAACAAAGCATTTCGGAATAAAATAGAAAGAAATTCTCTTTTTATGTTCAATATTTGAAATTGATAGGTTACGTATCGGTAGATTCTATCTTGGAAATTATCTCTACTTTTTTTTGTCATGTGTCAGTCGAGGTTTCTTTTTATCTTTTTTTTGTCTTCCTTAACCTTAATGTAATGAGCAAAGGACTGGACCACTTAGAATGCTAACCTTTCTGTCTTATTTTGCTTTTGCCACTCATTTTTTATTATCACATCACAATATTCTTCATAAATCTTTCTTAATTATTCCTGTGGGATATGGGTAAATTGGCCATTTTTTTTTTTTCGAAATATTTGTTTTGTTGATAGAACGGAATTCTTTTATCTCTAAATCCGAATTTGGAGTCGCTCTGGGGGACATTTATGGAAAGGGGGAAATTGCTTCGAAATTGAGCAATTGAGATATCTAAAAAGAATATTTTTTTCTTCATTTGTGTACTCTTTTTATTTTAGGCTATTTTTTTTTTTGTATTCTTTCATTTTTCAAAATTCAAGGACTAACCACTGGCTTACAAATAAAAACAGCGAATAGATTCATAAGTTCGAAGCCTTGGAAGAGAACTTATACTTGATAGAAATATTAGATCATATAGAATCGAGAAATGAGGTGCGTTCATTAAAAATTCACATACGAAAAATGGAAAAAAAAAAAACACATTTATTACCCTTCTATATCTTATATATATAGTTTTTTTTCCCTGGTGGATCTCTTTTTTATTTAAAAAAAGTTTTGAATCTTGGGTTATTAGTTGGTGGAATACTAGTAAATCCGAAATTTTTTTAAATTATATCCAAGAAAATTGTTTTCTAGAAAAATTCATAGAATTCGAGGAGCTCGCTCGCTTGGACGAAATGATAAAAGAATATCCGGAAATACATTTACAAAAGTTTCCTATCGGAATCCAGAAACAAACGATCCAATTGATCAAGATACATAATGAGG